GCAGAAAAGAGTCAATATTCGCCCGCGAAACATTGATTTTTTGGATTAAAATATTTTTTTTTAGTTAAAAAAGAATTCGTTATGTTATAATGTGTTAGATTTAAATAAAAATAAATAAAAAATAGAATTAGAATATTTTAGAATGAATATAAAAATATAATAATCTATAATAGAAATTAAATAGAATAATCTATTAATAGAAATTATCTTGTGAAATATATATCTTGTGGTTAAAGATACTTGTGTGTAAAGATAAATATATCTTGCATGCAGCTTTCCTATGTAATATCAATAAAAAAAAATCCAATTTTTAGTGTATTTGTATTATTAACAAAATACATGTATATCTGTAATATTATTGAATCCTTTATATTGAATTGTTTCTTCTTTCGCGAGGAGCCGGATGAGAAGAAACTCTCATGTCCGGTTCTGCAGTAGAGATGGAAGAGGTAAACAACCATCAACTATAACCCAAAAAGAACCAGATTCCGTAAACAACATAGAGGAAGAATGAAAGGAATGTCTTATAGAGGCAATCATATTTGTTTTGGAAGATACGCTCTTCAGGCACTTGAACCCGCTTGGATCACAGCTAGACAAATAGAAGCGGGGCGAAGAGCAATGACCCGATATGCACGTCGTGGGGGAAAAGTATGGGTACGTATATTTCCCGACAAACCTGTTACAATAAGACCTACAGAAACACGTATGGGTTCGGGGAAAGGGTCTCCCGAATATTGGGTATCTGTTGTTAAACCGGGTCGAATACTTTATGAAATGGGCGGAGTATCCGAAACTGTGGCCAGAGCAGCTATTGAAATAGCTGCGTGCAAAATGCCTATACAAACTCAATTTATTATTGCGGGATAGAGATGTAGAACAAAAGAAAAGGGCATTAGGAATGAATGTAAAAATACAATTGCGGTTTTTTTCTGGACAGATAATATTTCTTTTCTTTCTTCATCCTTTGCATTGAAAGAACAGATAAAAAATGATATGATTCAACCTCAGACCCTTTTAAATGTAGCGGATAATAGCGGGGCTCGAGAATTGATGTGTATTCGAATTTTAGGAACTAGTAATCGCCGGTATGCTCATATTGGTGACGTTATTGTTGCTGTAATCAAAGAAGCAGTGCCCAATATGCCGCTCGAAAGATCAGAAGTTATTAGAGCTGTAATTGTACGTACGTGTAAAGAACTCAAGCGTGAAAACGGTATGAGAATACGATATGATGACAATGCTGCAGTTGTCATTGATCAAGAAGGAAATCCAAAAGGGACTCGAGTTTTTGGTGCAATTGCCAGGGAATTGAGAGAATTCAATTTCACAAAAATCGTTTCATTAGCTCCTGAAGTATTATAAATATTAGTAGATAGAATTATGATATAGTAGAATATCTGAAATAGATAAATTAGTAGATTGTGTCTCAAGCATATACTTTTTTTATGAATTCATAAAAAAAAAAATAAACACGTTGATTATATCAAAATTTGGAGGCAACTGTAATTATAGTTCATCATGGGTAGGGACACTATTGCCGAAATAATAACTTCTATAAGAAATGCTGACATGAAAAAAAAAGGAACGGTTCGAATAGCATCTACAAATGTCACCGAAAACATTGTTAAAATACTTCTGCGAGAGGGTTTTATTGAAAACGTTAGAAAACATCGAGAAAGTAATAAAAATTTCTTGGTTTCAACCCTGCGACATAAAAGAACTAGGGAAAGAATGTATAAAACAATTTTAAAGCGTATCAGTCGACCAGGTCTACGAATCTATTCCAACTACCAACGAATTCCTAGGATTTTAGGCGGAATGGGGATTGCTATTCTTTCTACTTCTCGAGGTATAATGACAGATCGAGAAGCCCGCTTAGAAGGAGTTGGGGGAGAAGTTTTGTGTTATATATGGTGATCTTTTTCCTAAGGCATCAAAATTTGATCTCTAACTTCTAGGTTGTGAAAAGAAAAAGAGAGGAAAAGTGAGTTATATGACTGCTCCCCCATTAATTGAGACTTCAAGGGAGGATTGCCCGGAATAAAAAAAAAACAAAAATGGATTCATGAGGGTTTAATTACTGAATCACTTCTCAATGGTCTGTTCCGTGTCCCTTTAGACAATGAAAATCTAATTCCAGGTTATGTTTCGGGGAGGGTCGACGTTTATCTGGATACTACCAGGAGATAGAGTCAAAATCGAAGTAAGTAGTTATGGTTCAACCGGCAAGGAATGTATAATTTATAGACTTTGCAAGGAAGATTTGAATGATTCGGGGATTTTTTTATTTCATTCGTGGGGGGTTCGAGGTTCAAAAATTAAGGAAACTTTTTTTACTTCAAAGAATAGATTCAGAATTAAGGTAAGGAATCGTAAATATGAAAATAAGGGCTTCCGTTCGTAAAATTTGTGAAAAATGTCGACTGATCCGTAGGCGCGGACGAATTATAGTGATTTGTTCTAATCCAAGACATAAACAGAGACAAGGATAATCTTTTGAGCTTTTTTTTTTTTCTAAAGGAAGGATCAATGTAAAAATAAAATAAAGAATCTGTTTTAACATGAAATGGATATCTCCGTATATTTCTGACTCATATTTACGAGATGATAAAATATGACAAAACCCATACCAAGAATTAGTTCACGCAGAAATGGACGTATTGGTTCGCGTAAGAGTGGACGTAGAATTCCAAAAGGAATTATTCATGTTCAAGCGAGTTTCAACAATACCATTGTAACTGTTACAGATGTACGAGGGCGGGTGGTTTCTTGGTCCTCCGCAGGTACTTCTGGATTCAAAGGCGCAAAAAGAGGAACACCTTTTGCTGCTCAAGCCGCCGCCGCAAAGGCTATTCGTACAGTAGCGGATCAAGGTATGCAACGCGCAGAAGTCATGATAAAAGGTCCTGGTCCGGGACGAGATGCAGCATTACGAGCTATTCGTCGAAGTGGTATACTATTAAGTTTCGTACGTGATGTAACTCCTATGCCACATAATGGATGTAGACCCCCTAAAAAAAGACGTGTATAGAAATAAGAATTGAACGAATTTCAAGAGAAATAAATGATTCAATAATCTAATCAAATAACAATAATATATTATTATGGTTCGAGAGGAAATAGCAGGATCCACTCGAACACTACAGTGGAAGTGTGTTGAATTAAGAATAGACAGTAAGCGTCTTTATTATGGGCGTTTCGTTCTGTCCCCGCTTATGAAAGGTCAAGCCGATACCATAGGTATCGCTATGCGACGGACTTTACTTGAAGAAATAGAAGGAACATGTATAACACGTGCAAAATCTGAAAAAGTACCACATGAATATTCTACGATAGTGGGTATTGAAGAATCAGTACATGAAATTTTAATGAATTTGAAAGAAATTGTATTGAGAAGTAATCTATATGGCACTCGAGACGCATCCATTTGCGTCAAAGGCCCCAAATACATAACAGCTCAAGATATTATCCTACCGCCCTCTGTAGAAATAGTTGACACTACACAGCATATAGCTACCCTAACGGAGCCTCTTGATTTGTGTATTGGATTACAAATACAAAGAGATCGTGGATATCGTATGAGACCCACAAATAACTCTCAAGATGGAAGTTATCCTATAGATGCTATATCCATGCCTGTTCAAAATGCGAATCATAGTATTTATTCTTATGGGAATGGAAATGAAAAACAAGAGATCCTTTTTCTAGAAATATGGACAAATGGAAGTTTAACTCCTAAAGAAGCACTCCACGAAGCTTCTCGCAATTTGATTGATTTTTTTATTCCTTTTCTACATGCGGAGGAAAAGGACATTAATTTCGAAGAAAATAAAAGCAGATTTACTTTACCCCCTTTTACCTTTCATGATAGATTAGCTAATCTAAAGAAAAACAAAAAAGAAATTGCATTGAAATGTATTTTTATTGACCAATCAGAATTGCCTTCCAGGACCTATAATTGTCTCAAAAGGTCCAATATACATACATTATTGGACCTTTTGAGTAACAGTCAAGAAGATCTTATGAAAATTGAATATTTTCGGATAGAAGATGTAAAACAGATAGTGGACATTCTACAGAAGCATTTCACAATTAATTTACCTAAGACTAAGTTTTCATTTTAAATCTATCACAATTACTTCATCTTTTTCTCTATTTTATAAAAAAAAAAAGTTTATATATTAATTAATTATATTTTTATATTATATAATTATATATTAAATAAATAATAAATATTAAATATAAGAAATTTTTTAATCTTAAGCACAATCCGTATTGAGAAAGATTCAAAATAATGTATCTAGGGAAGATTCAGTTTGAATCGACTATTCCCTAGATACCTACGCGTAGTATTTCACGGTTGAATCAATTTAAAAAAGACCTAAAGTAAGGGATTTCTCAATAGGTAATGTTGCTCCAATACCTAACCAAAGAGCTACTGCGGTACCGATCAAAAAGACTGTTGTAGCTACTGGGCGACGAAATGGATTTTGGAATTTATTGACATTCTCCAAAAAAGGTACTGTTAATAATCCCGCAGGTACTGAAACCATTAAAAGAACACCCAACAACTTATTGGGTACTGTGCGAAGTATTTGAAATACGGGAAAGAAGTACCATTCGGGTAATATTTCCAAAGGAGTTGCAAATGGATCTGCCGGTTCACCAATCATTGAGGGTTCTAGGACCGCTAAGCCTACGGTACATGCTATAGTACCCAAAATAACTACTGGAAAAATATATAAAAGATCGTTGGGCCATGCGGGCTCTCCGTAATAATTATGTCCCATCCCTTTAGCCAATTTAGCTCTTAATACAGGATCATTCAAGTCAGGTTTCTTTGTTATTGGGATAGGTGAATTCTTATGTTTCCACCCCCCGAAGGAACCGGACATGAGAATTTTTCATCATCCGGCTCGAGCAAGAATCAAATCAAAGGAATGACAGAAGTAGATCTATATCAAATCTATATTTCATCCATATCTACACATATATAGTGACTCTATGTAAGAAAATATTTATCGAACCCCACTTTCGAGAGTTGCAACTATTCATTGGCAAGAATTAAGTTCTTACAGGTAAATGCTCAATATCCAAGTAGGCTTAAAAATTGATAATGATCAAGTGCTTTTTGGATTATCTCATATCTTGTGATTGGTATTTATTCTCACAATATCGTGAGTCTTCTTATAAATACAAAGAATTTACTTGTTACTAATACAGTTTAACCCCTGTTTTTCCTTAGATCCCTTATTTCACTCCGATAGTATCATGGATCTGGATGGATGCAAAGGAAATGGATGCATTTCCATACTATAAACTATAAATAAGTAAGTAGAATAGATAAAACATAATCCAGATTATGCCACATCATCTATTTTACAGGATCTTACGGAGCCTGTCCATGCATGACATGGATTCGGGTATAATCATGGAAAAGATTCCCCTCAAGCGAACCAGCCTATCTTCCGCTACGTAAGGGAACTCGCGCGGTGATTGGATGCGGAGACACATTTGGTTGTGAATTCCAATGTGGCGGATAAAATCATATATCCGCATGGCCCAATCAATAGTTCAAGTCACACACTCCCATAATCCATCTTCTCTTCGGAGGATCCGCTTCAACTATTCATATCAAAGTATCAAATAAAGAATACTTCGGAGTTGAAGAGAAATATCCAAATAACATGTCTTCTTTTTTTCAATAATCCATATTTGTAGCAATGAAATACTATTGTTCCTTTCCGAAATAATATAGGATCGATTACAAATATCTATGATCTGTCTTCTTTAGTTTATAAAGGACCTGAAATACCTTGCTTACGTATCATTGAGAAGTGCATTAACATAAATACAGCAGTAAGAAGAGGCAATACAAAAGTGTGTAAACTATAAAAACGAGTCAAAGTGGATTGACCCACACTAGCACTTCCGCGTAATAACTCTACCAAAGGCGATCCTATTACAGGAATAGCTTCAGGTACGCCTGTCACAATTTTTACTGCCCAATAACCAATTTGGTCCCAAGGTAAGGAATAACCAGTTACACCAAAAGATGCAGTCAATACAGCGAGAACTACACCCGTAACCCAAGTTAATTCGCGAGGTTTTTTAAATCCGCCTGTGAGATACACACGAAATACGTGCAAAATCATCATTAGAACCATCATACTTGCTGACCATCGATGAACTGATCGGATTAACCAGCCAAAGTTGGCCTCGGTCATTATGTATTGAACAGAGGAAAAGGCCTCTGTAACAGTTGGTCGATAGTAAAAAGTCATAGCAAAACCCGTAGCTACTTGTACTAAAAAACAAGTAAGTGTGATCCCCCCTAAACAATAAAATATGTTGACGTGAGGAGGAACATATTTACTAGTTATATCATCTGCAATCGCCTGAATCTCGAGACGCTCTTCGAACCAGTCATATACTTTATTGAGATAGGTAACCCAGGGGAACTCCCCCCCCCCCCGAGAACCGTATATGAGAATTTCATCTCGTACGGCTCAAGCAAAAACATACAAATACTGTTTCAACGGATATGTAATAGAATTTTTGAAACTTTTTAGTCACTCGATTCAATCTACCCCGAGGATCAAAAGAAATGAAAATCCGAAATCTGTTCTTTGTGATGATAATGCTAAAAAAAATCAAGTTAGCTCATCCATCTTTCTTTTTTATATTGATTATTACAGGCTTCTTGAATCTTCTCTTCCCTATTTAGTATTTTATTTGAGTTTTTTGCGTAATGAAAATTGATTATTGTTTTACTTTTGATAGGAATTCTCTTGTTGAGACCCTATGAATCAATTGAAACCTCAGATTCATACTAGAACCACGATGATTTATCAATAAGTCCCCAAACAAAACAAAAACTCAAAGGTTCCCTGAGTAAGAACCATTTGATCATCACTTATTTAATGAATAGAAGTAGTGACTCAACAAAATCCAGAGAAATAGTTGTACTTTCGTCAAAGTACATAATTCTGAAAAAGAAAAATTGTTTGATTTAGAACTTTTTTCATTTTTTTTTTTTGAGTCCGGTTACGAGGTTTTAATAATAGGTATGAATCATAGTCCAAATATTTCTTTTCTTGATCTATTCGATATATTTCGTGCTCCGGAAACTAGAATAAATATAAATATCCGACGGGGTGGAATCATCTCTATCGAGATGACAGATCCATTTTCTGTATATCCATAGGATCAATTATAACAAGTCACGCACTCATATTCCAGAAATGAAATACCGAAACAAAGGAATTTCACGGTCGAACTACAATACAAAAATAGGCTAGAAATCCGAGTCCTAAGTTGTTTTTTTTTTTACTAGTACTTCATTGCTCTTATGAACCTAACTCCCCGAAATTCCATCCAATAGAACGGAAGAATTATAAATCTCCAAAATAATAGATAGGAATATCGCAAATAGAGCCATTGCAATTCCCATGAGAGGAGTAGTACCCCAGCCCGGAGCTACTTTACCATATTCCGAATTCAACGGTTTCAATAAATCCCCTACAAGAGTTCGTCTTGGCCCAGATCTAGAACTACCCTCAACAGTTTGTGTAGCCATAAATACTATTTCATCGGTTGAGATCTGTTGACTTTGTATACCATTCCGTTGTAGTTGTAAATAAACTATCTTATTGTAGACCCATCGCGATCTTGAAATCGAATAATGGAAACAGCAACCTTAGTCGCCATCTCCATATCTGGTTTACTTGTAAGCTTTACTGGGTACGCCTTATATACTGCTTTTGGGCAACCCTCTCAACAACTAAGAGACCCATTCGAGGAACACGGGGACTAGTTGAAGTAATGAACCTCCCAATATGCCATATTGGGAGGTTCATTACTTCAATTGAGATAATGAAAAATCATTTCATTTTTTAGTCGGAACCTTAGGAGGTTCTCGAAAAAAGATAGCGAAAAAAATTATCCCTAGAGTAGAGACTAACAGGAATGTATAAACCAATGCTTCCATGGATTCGATCGTGGTTTACAATTATAGCTTCCAAATCTATTTATTTTGGATCGTTTATCAATCAGATAAAGAAAGGGAAAGAGTTAAAGAAAAAGCCGTGATTCAAGTCACGATTTCTCTGTCCCCTATCCCATGTAAAAAAAATCAAATTCAAATGTAGGCGAAAAATACCAGAGTAATGTTGTATCAGACTGTCTGTCTCCTTGTGGTTGGATCTCCAATTTTTTGGAATGTTCCAAATTCCACTTGAGCATCCAAATCTGGATCAATACCAGCAAAAACATCCCGGAACAAGGTTCTAGCGCCATGCCAAATGTGTCCGAAAAAGAAAAGCAAAGCAAACGAAGCATGCCCGAAAGTGAACCAACCCCTTGGACTGCTACGAAAAACACCGTCGGATTTCAAAGTAGCCCGATCCAATTCAAAAATTTCCCCCAACTGGGCGCGTCTAGCATATTTTTTCACAGTAGCTGGATCGCTGTAACTAACTCCATTAAGTTCGCCACCATAGAATTCAACAGTTACACCTACTTGTTCGACACTATACTTTGATTCTGCCCTTCTAAAAGGAACATCGGCTCTCACAATTCCATCTCCATCTACCAAAACTACTGGAAATGTTTCAAAAAAAGTAGGCATACGACGTACAAAAAGCTCGTGTCCTTCTTTATCTCTAAAGATAGGGTGTCCTAACCACCCAACAGCTATTCCATCCCCATTGTCCATTGAGCCCGCTCTGAATAATCCTCCCTTTGCCGGATTATTACCAATGTAATCATAAAAAGCTAATTTTTCGGGAATTTTCGACCAAGCTTCCGATAAACTCAGATTTTCGGCTAGTCCGGCACCAACTCTTCGATATATTTCTTGCTGAAAATATCCCTGATCCCACTGATAACGAGTGGGGCCAAATAATTCAATCGGGGTAGTTGCTGAACCATACCACATAGTTCCAGCAACAACGAAAGCTGCAAAAAATACAGCAGCGATACTACTGGAAAGGACAGTTTCAATATTTCCCATACGTAATCCTTTGTATAGACGTTGAGGCGGACGGACACTAAGATGGAATAGACCTGCTAATATGCCTAATGTCCCCGCTGCAATATGATGAGAAGCTATGCCTCCTGGAACAAAAGGATCAAAACCTTCCGCGCCCCACGCTGGATTTACAGGTTGGACTTTTCCAGTTAGTCCATAAGGATCGGACACCCATATTCCAGGACCATACAAGCCTGTTACATGAAATGCACCAAAACTAAAACAAGCTACTCCTGAAAGAAATAAATGAATTCCAAAAATCTTGGGCAAATCCAAAGAGGGTTTTCCCGTACGTTCATCACAGAATATTTCTAGGTCCCAATACACCCAATGCCAGATAGCCGCCAGGAAGCACAAGCCGGAAAACACAATATGTGCACCTGCCACACCTTCGTAACTCCAAAGACCCGGATTCGTTATAGTTCCCCCTGTAATACTCCAACCACCCCATGAATTGGTTATTCCTAAACGAGTCATGAAGGGTATAACGAACATACCCTGTCTCCACATTGGATCAAGAACGGGGTCAGAAGGATCAAAAACCGCTAATTCGTATAGAGCCATTGAGCCGGCCCAACCAGAAACTAAAGCTGTATGCATTATGTGGACAGAAAGTAACCGACCGGGATCATTCAATACAACGGTATGAACACGATACCAAGGCAAACCCATGGAAATACCCCTTTATCAAAGATAAATAGACACTATGTAACTTTATCGCATTGGACTAAAAAACAAAAAAAATATATATACTATGTACCTAACCTTTTTCAGTAGATTTTCTATGAACAAGGGTTAATATTTATTCCGTTACATTGGAAATAATGGAAAATGTCTGTTCGTAGGAACAAAGAGAAGCAGATCTATTCTATACCCGATAAGTAACAATACGCAATGGGGAATTGATTTCATTTTTGGAAAACGAATGCATAAACACTTGTTGATTATTCGAACGATCCCCTCATAAGAATTTTTCTTTATTTTTTTCATTCCCTATTTCTGTATGAACCCTCCAATCTATGTATAAAATAGGAGAAACAGAAATTAAAATTATGAGGACAAAATAATAAATTCATTGTTACGTTTCCACATCAAAGTAAAATATAGTACTTTAATTTCTTTTTTTTTATTTAATGCCCATTGGTGTTCCAAAAGTACCTTTTCGGAGTCCTGGAGAGGAAGATGCAGTTTGGGTTGACGTATAGTGCGACTTGTCAGACATATTGGGTCATATGGGATTTACCCGTTCTCTCTCCCGATCGAGATATCCTCTGTTTCGCCCAAGAAAGATTGATTGAACCTTCAAAAACTCGGAGCGCGAAGTACAATTAAATCAAATTTTTTTAAAGATCAATAATCTAAATTAGAAGAATTTATGGTTGGCTTGTACCAATAAAATGAAATATTCAGGCTCCGTTCAGAAAATACCAAATTGGTAATATAGGTACCATTACCACTTGTATCATAAAGGTTTTTTATCCCCTAGGGGTTATCTCAAACTACCAATCAACGGAATAGTATAATAAAAATATCAAATAGTTTGGCGGAAGGTATGAAAAGAATTGAAAAAAAAAATCGTAGCAAAAAAAGTGGCACTGACAAAATTTGCCCTATATGTGCAAATATAATTCGAATAGATATTTACCCGGAGTAGAACATGAACCTAAAAGAATGAAATGGGCCCATTTAGGAACAAGAAAATGACATCGTGATTTGAATCTCGATGAAACAATACATCAATGAGAGGTTAGTTCAATAATAATATAATAAGTTTTTTGAATTCTTTTTTTTTTTTTTTAGATAGGGTTTTCTGGGGAAGGAAGCAAAAACTTATGAAGTTTTTTGAAAAATAGAATGAATAATATAAGAAAAAGTCCTTTCATTAGAGAAAAACCCTTGTTAAAAAAAAAAAAAGAATATAGAACTGGAATCGATACATTGATTTTTTTTTTTCGCTTTTTTGAACCGTATGCACCCGAAGGTGCATGTACGGTTACTAAAGGATACAATTTTGTCCTAATCAACCGACTTTATCGAGAAAGATTACTTTTTTTAGGACAAGAGGTTGATAGCGAGATCTCGAATCAACTTGTTGGTCTTATGGTATATCTTAGTATAGAGGACGATACTAAGGATCTTTATTTGTTTATAAACTCCCCCGGAGGCTGGGTAATACCAGGAATAGCTATTTATGATACTATGCAATTTGTGCCACCTGATGTACATACAATATGCATGGGATTAGCCGCTTCAATGGGATCTTTCATTCTGGTCGGAGGAGAAATTACCAAACGTCTAGCATTCCCTCACGCTTGGCGCCAATGAGTTTTTTATTTGAAAAAAAAAAAAGACTATGCCTTCGCCATATAGAACATGAATAATAAGTAATAATAGCATGGCATTTTAAGTTCGATATGAACAAACCTTTTTTGTTTTTTCATAACATGAAATTATGTATCGAAATAGTAGTATGAAACAAAGGTTATTTCCGATTTGATCTTATGCGTCGGAGGTCTGTTTCAGCGTCACAAACCATTTTTCTTACACACCAGAAGTGCCTTTCTGATATTAATGTTATAAAAAAGAAAAAAAAAAAAAGATCTTTTTTCTGATCGGGTCAGAAAAACCTTGGGATTGCTAAATTAAAGACGAGATGAATAAGAAATATATAAAGCAACAGAACCATCATAGTATTTTTGACTTCTACGAAAGGAAGGGTGGTAAATGGATCATTCAACGATCTGGATCGGATGGACTCTATTTGTTTCTAGTACCTTTGTCCCTTTCTTTTGCGGACGGAAGGGAAAGGTCAATTCCATTGCGGAGCCGTATGCAATGTACAAAAGATGCCTGTACGGTTGTTCAATTCTATCTTTTTCTTATTGTTATTTTTATTTCTTCGACCAATCGTGTGAGATAGAGGAGCCGCTCGTGATGGATGTTATATAATCAGGGTTATGATTCACCAACCTGCTAGTTCTTTTTATGAGGCACAGGCAGGGGAATTCATCCTGGAAGCAGAAGAACTACTGAAACTTCGCGAAACCCTCACAAGGGTTTATGTACAAAGAACGGGCAACCCTTTATGGGTCGTATCCGAAGACATGGAAAGGGATGTTTTTATGTCAGCAACAGAAGCCCAAGCTTATGGCATTATTGATCTTGTAGCGGTCGAAAATGCTGGGGATCCCGTGTAAATACATGATTCCATTTCAAACTGTAATTTGAATTTTCCGCGATTTGATATTGAATATTTTTATTTTACCCAAGTCAAATATTCATTCAATTGAAGGGAAAAAATTCATAATCATCAGGTTAAGATCGATCTAAACCAGCCTATTATAATCCCATCATATATATACGATTCAACATGCCAACTATTAAACAACTTATTAGAAATGCAAGACAGCCAATCAGAAATGTCACGAAATCCCCCGCTCTTCGAGGATGCCCTCAGCGTCGAGGA